CGGTAAGGATTAGATCAAAATCAAATGGGAAAGGTGGTGTGGTAAAGAAGGAAAGAAATAGGGTATGTGATAGATAGTGATCTATCTTCCTTCTATATTTTTATACTTTTTACTTAACTAAATGAAGAGCAACAAAATAAGGAATAGGTTTTTTTCTACATGTTAGTATCATTTCTTTGATACTTCCAAGGGGGTTTCCGCATATTTTGCTTGGGTTTAATCTTTTCTAATTATACTAGAAATCGTATAAGAACTTGTTAGAATTGGATTTATTGGATTGTTTCATCAACGGTGTTGGGTCAGAATAACTTTTTGACTCTGCGCCAGTGATTCCCCTATTATTTATTAGTGAACAATAATTGAATAATTCCTTCATAGAGATAGAGGACATAATTCACATGGATATAGTAAATCTCGCTTGGGCTGCTTTAATGGTAGTCTTTACGTTTTCCCTTTCACTAGTAGTATGGGGAAGGAGTGGACTCTAGAAGTACTACTAATTGAGTTTAGGAACTAAACAGTATCACTTTTTTTTATAGATCATTCGGCAAAGTTTTTTTTATTTTAAATTTCACTATTTCAATTTAAAATTTTATTTTTAAATTGAAATAGAAATGAAAAATATCTTCATTTCGAAATTCTCTTGGATTTTAGTTGAGTAATGTATTCTATGAATAATAAATATATATGAAGAATACTCTTTCAATCAAAGAAATATTTCAATTATTTCCGTGTTCGTATTTTGAAAGTAAAAAAAGTAAAAGGAATACAAATGGTAGGAAATTTATTCCAACTGAATTCTTCATAAATTTTCTATTTCGATGAACTGACTCTTACCAAAGTTAGATATGGACCATGAGGAAGAACGGAACTTTTTTTTTATTTTGTTTACCTCTTTACTGTTCAAAGATCAAAGAGAAAACAATTCGGTTATTCCATTACGTGGATACACATTGGGAAACAACATAGTAGTTGTCCAACGAGATACTGCACATCCTAAAATATTGTCTTGGGCGAGTCACATATTGCGCCGCTTGTTTTAGTTTTACTATTTTCGAAATTTTATTTATGTTTTGCTTGTTTTATTGAACCCATTTCATATCATGGTTCAAACGTTAAAAGTCGACGGGTTTTACTAATCCTTTTCGAAATCCGAAGAAGTCATTGATTCTTTCGATCGGGATTCATATTGAAAATAATCAGAAATCTAGGAATTCTAATCGTAAAAGTCGCTTTCGATTATTTCAAATTAATTTAATTGAAATCAACACAAATTAAATACAAATAGATAAAGCAAAGAAATAGAAATGGGATACTATATAATATACATTATCACTACGTATATTATATACGTAATTAAATTATATACGTAATTAAATAGATTTCTATATATATAGAAAAGGAATATGATGATACTATTGTAGATTGATCTATATTAATCTATATTAAATTAACCCGCATTACAATACAACTTTATACACTACAATAACAATACTAGATAGTATGGTAGAAAGAAATATCTGAATCTTTCTACCATACTATCGTATCTCATAGAATGCGACTGATTCTAGTCTGCCCATTTCATTTAAGACGCGAAATTTTTATCCTTTTCTTCTCTGCAATTATTGATAAGAAATAAAAAATCAAGTTTAATTCAAATTAATCACCTTGGCTGACTGTTTTTACGTATATTATAAGTAAAAAAGCAGTAGGAACTAGAATAAACAGTGCAGTAGCAATAAATGCGAGAATATTTACTTCCATAATCTCATTGTTTAATTTTTCTTTAATTCGCAATAACTCGGGAGTTAATCCCATAGAGATAATAAATCTTTCGCCTGTAAATTCAATGGGATGCATTACATCTCGATGATATCGAATCGGATCAATATCATGAATAACAATATCGGAGCTATCAAATCGATTCATCGTCAAGAATTGAATAGTATAACATAGGACGATCTTTTATCCATACTGAACTCAAAATTGGATTCCCGATACAATCAATAATTCCTTTATTTATTTATCATTCTTTTCCATTCTTTCTTTTCTATAACCTACCGCCCTCTTTGTACAATCATCTGATGAAGTATCATCTAACCGCCTTTCCACTTACCATTGGTTCTAAACAAACCCCAACAAACAATAGAAGCTCAATGAAAAAAAAGGAAGGAGCTAATAAAAAAGTGATCCTTGTTTGATCTTTATTTTTTGAATATCCTCTTTCATTGGATTAGTAATGGGACGCATATATCAAAAGCTCAATGCGAAATTTGAATGAGATAGATTATTTCAAATTAGTAAAATTTGAAATTGAGGTTACACAAAATAGGGCCCGAAAAGGATATACTTTTATTTTAATCTTAAAAAAAAAGTATTCTATACTATTCTATACACAGTAACTATGTTCAATTTATTTTATATTGTACAAATTCCATTTATGTATGTACTCCCGGGAAACATACAATACTCTACTCTATTTCATATTTCACAGATCGGGAGTAATTGAAAAAGCCAGACCCAGTACAGTACGGTATCCCGTGGAATCCTGAATCTGATGCTAATAATATAATAATTGTACTAATCCACATAGGCCTCTCTCCCATCAATCGAATCGGTACTAGTCGAAGAAATGGAAATTCCCCCATTTGGTTGATGATAAATGTGAAACGAAGAAGAAAAAAAGAAGAGGGATCGCTGTTGGGAATGAAATTATGTTATTTGGACTTCTTTTCACAAAAAATAGAGAGATGAATTGATATAGTTTTTTATTGGATTTGGATTCGTCGGGACTGACGGGGCTCGAACCCGCAGCTTCCGCCTTGACAGGGCGGTGCTCTGACCAATTGAACTACAATCCCAAGTAAATACCATAATAAAATAAAGTATACATATTTTTATGATTTCATTCTAACCCTTTCAATTTCGATTAGAATTGTCGTGTTGTAACAGAGCTGCGAGTGTGATATATCGATACCCATATGTATATGTACTTTAGTGAGAGCAGCCGGTATTACTAGTAATCCTTTCGTTATTGCCAAATCAATTGGATAATCACTCGTTCAAGCAAAAAAGTTTTTTTTTATTTACTCTTTTCCTTAAACTTTACTTTATAGTTACGGATCCTGATATGAATCTAGATCATTAGCAAGATCAGAATTTCTTGTAAAAAGAGAGTAAATAAAAAGTGGTATAGATATATCATAAAATGGATTTCTTCCGTATTGGGATTGGGGGATCGGGCATTTCTAGAGAGCAACAAATGGGTTATATTATATCATTTCATGGCGGATCGGCAAATTATTGGGCCGAGCTGGATTTGAACCAGCGTAGACATATTGCCAACGAATTTACAGTCCGTCCCCATTAACCGCTCGGGCATCGACCCAGGAAGAATCAATTCCAGGCTTATTGATAATCCACGATCAACTTCCTTTCGTAGTACCCTACCCCCAGGGGAAGTCGAATCCCCGCTGCCTCCTTGAAAGAGAGATGTCCTGAACCGCTAGACGATGGGGGCAGACTTGCACGACCGCCATCATACTATGTTCATAGTATGAATAGTTTTTTAAAATTGTCAATATAATGGAATGGTATGACTCGATACGAAGGATCTTTCCGTCTTTCACGATTCTTTACTATACAATTTTTTTCGATAAAAGTTTGGTTCAAAGGCCACGCCGAATCTCTTTATCCGAATCTCTTTATCAATGATTCAATGAAATATCTTGGATCTATGTTAAATTAGTGGATACATGTATCACTTAAATGAATTTAGTTATGATGTCAATTAGGATAGTCTTGAAACAATTCATTGTATTGATATTTATCAAATCCAATATCAATAAACCGTTTTATTTTACCTATATTATATACTCTATATTAAATTCTATTAAATTATTTAATTTACTTTTACTGGATAAAGAAAATTTTTCATTCCTGAATGAACCCTTATACTTATTATAAGATATATCTATGTACATCTATTATAATAAGTATATATACTAAACTCATAGTGTCTTTATTCAGGAATTGGATCAAACAAGCCCTTTTAACTCAGTGGTAGAGTAACGCCATGGTAAGGCGTAAGTCATCGGTTCAAATCCGATAAGGGGCTTTTATTTTTTCATAAATCATAAAACTCCGGCAGTAGTATTCATATTTGAAGTGCGAATAAAGATATTAAAGATATTGTTGATCTTTGTAATAAAGTAATAAAAAAAAGTAACAAACCGTATAATTTAATATTTTAATATTTTAATATATAATAAAAATTATAACATTATAATTAATTATAGTATGGTTATAAATTTGCTATTTTAATAAATTAAATATATTATTATAAATATATTATTTATATTATTATAAATATATTATTAAATTATTTAAATATATTATTAAATTTAAATTAAATTTAAATAAAAAAAAATAAAAAATATATTATTTATTATTAAATAAATAATATAATTATTATAAAATTAAATAAATAATATAATTATTATAAATATTATATTAAATATTATAATGAATGTAAGGATAAGTCGTCTCGTTAAATCTTCAAATATTACTATTCCTTTCCTATTTTCCATTATTCCAATTAAATCGATTAGAAATCAACAAAATAAAAAGTAAGTGGACCTAACCCATTGCATCATAATTATATCCACTATTCTGATATTCAAATTCGATAGAGATGAAATTGGATCTTTTTTTTCTTTGGACTACGCGGGAATCTGTCGATATATCCGATTTAATCTTCTTGTTCCTAGACGTTCTATAGGAATAAATTAGGAATGAATAAATTACTATTCCCTTCCTTTACCGAGAAACATTTATTCCAAGTCACAACATACGAGCCATTTTAAATATCTTTCTTTGATTCCAATTCCAGAACACAAGATCCGTTTTATTAGTTATATCTTATATATCTATTTATATATCTAGCAAATCGCTATTTCATGTACTAAATATTTCCATCCATATTGATACATGCAATATTT